TGTATAGTGAGTTTTTCTTAATATAATAGATGCAAATATGATGTATACTTTTAGATGTCGGTAGACCTTTTCCTGTTTTAGGGGTTTGATAGGAGAATAATGGGCTTGTCCGGACGTAGGGGGTAGGGGGGTTTGACGAAAATAAGTCAAAGGGGGGATATCTCTAGGTATGTAGGATTGATGGTACTACTAATATGCACCTGATAGAGATTAATGCAATTCTTAAAAGAATATCATTACAACCTGGAACTTATTTAATTCAGTCAGTTCTAAATGTACAACCTTGACTATATGATTAGAAGGTGTCTCACATGTCAGTTGAAAGGAAACCAGAAAAAAGAACCAAATGCCATTAAGTTAACGCCCGGCTTGGTGGGTAACGAGGAGTATGTACTCTACCATTAATCAGATGCCAGATATAGTGCAAGATGTAGGGAGTTTTGGATGTGGGGCCCTGAAATAGGAACCAGATGCCAGTAATAGTTCATTCTGTGCGACCCCCACAATAATTGCCCCTGACCGTTCAATAAACGATATCACTTGATATCACCGGTTGGTGGTTTCTTATTACATAATCGGTTAATATTGGCAAGGATGTGGTTACTTCGATGAATATGGGTGTGATAGGTAATGTCGAGGCAAGCCATTTCTTTTTGTCGATAGGAGTTCATGTAAAGAGAGAGTGATATGGCTTATGTCTACGACAGTTACTATTATTAAACAAACATGTTTTAAATATTTCTAAATTGGATAATTAAATTTGTAGATTTAGTTAATATGTAAGGTCATACATATTAGTTACTTCTGCAGGATTAATGCCAAAAAAGTAGTGAATGTATAACTAAACAGGGAAATGTACGATTATACATAATATGTCCTATTACATATAATATATGTACAATTATACATGATATGTATCATAGTGCATACCCGCCAGTTTTATAAAAAAAACTTATGTTTGTTGTGTCATTTTGACACTGTATATACAACATAGGGTAGTTTAATTAAAATCTTAGCTTTGGGAGCTAAGGATGGGAGTTAAATTCTCCTCTTTGTGACAGCGCTAGGGAGGATTTTAACCTTCAATCTCCGGATTACAAGACCGGTGCTTTAATATAAACTACTAGGGCAACTTGATTCAAGTACTTTATTTTCAACTCATCCTGCTAGTGGGATAAGTATCAGGAATAGTATGAAGTAAATGGTTGATGCTAATTGTCCAATAATAATATATGGGTGTTCTACTGGTATACCTCCAATTCATGTTAGTACAATTATGTCTGCTACTAATGTTCAGAATAGGAATTGTGTAATGGGTCGGAATATTAGTCCTCGTTGCTTGGATGTGTGTAAGGTTGGGACAATTAAGAGTACGAGGATCGAGGCTAGTAGTGCTAATACTCCTCCTAGTTTATTGGGAATTGATCGTAAAATGGCGTATGCGAATAGGAAATATCATTCTGGTTTAATGTGTGGTGGTGTTACTAGTGGGTTGGCGGGGATGAAGTTGTCTGGGTCTCCTAGAAGGTTAGGGGCAAATAGGGCAATTGATGCTAAGGCTATAATTAGGACAATAAATCCTACTAAGTCTTTGTATGAAAAGTATGGATGGAATGGGACTTTGTCTGCGTTGGAGTTTAGTCCGGTTGGGTTGTTTGACCCTGTTTCATGAAGAAACAGTAGGTGAATTACTGTAGCCCCTACAATTACGAAAGGAAATAGGAAGTGGAATGCGAAGAATCGGGTGAGTGTGGCGTTGTCTACAGAAAATCCGCCTCAAATTCATTGTACTAATTCATTCCCTACATATGGTACGGCTGATAGGAGGTTTGTAATGACTGTGGCTCCTCAGAAGGATATTTGTCCTCAGGGAAGTACGTAGCCTACAAAAGCTGTTATTATAGTTAAGAACAGTAAAATTACTCCTACATATCATGTTTCTTTATATAAGTAGGATCCGTAGTAAAGTCCTCGAGCGATGTGTATATAGATGCAGATGAAGAAGAAGGAGGCTCCGTTTGCATGAATATTGCGGATTAGTCAGCCATAGCTTACGTCTCGACAAATATGGGTTACGGAGGAGAAGGCTGTTGAAATGTCAGCAGTATAGTGCATGGCTAAAAAAAGACCTGTGAGGATTTGTATAATAAGACATAATCCTAGGAGAGATCCAAAATTTCATCATGCTGAAATATTTGATGGGGCTGGGAGGTCTACTAAGGCATCATTAGCAATTTTAAGGATGGGGTGGGTTTTTCGTAGGTTGGCCATTAGTTTCTATAGTTGAATAACAGCGGTGGTTTTTCAAGTCATTGGTCTCGGTTAAAGTCCGGGTAGAAATTATGACTTATTTTATTTTTTTATTTCTGGTTGGGTTGGTGTTGGGTCTTGTTGCTGTGGCTTCTAATCCGGCTCCTTATTTTGCGGCTTTAGGTTTGGTTGTGGCTGCTGCGGCTGGTTGTGGGGTTTTAGCTAGTCATGGGGGATCATTTTTATCTTTAATTTTGTTTCTTATTTACTTGGGTGGAATGTTGGTAGTTTTTGCCTATTCTGCGGCTTTGGCTGCTGAGCCTTATCCTGAGGCTTGGGGAAGTTGATCTGTATTAGGGTATGTCGTTTTTTATCTTTCGGTGGTTATTTTAGGGGCTTGTTTATTATCTGGGGGTTGATATGATTACAGTTGAGTTGTTGCTGATGAGTACGAGAATTTTTCAGTAGTTCGTGGGGATTGCAGTGGGGTTGCGCATATCTATTCTTCTGGGGGTTGAATATTACTTATTTGTGGTTGGGCATTATTTCTGACTCTATTTGTAGTGTTGGAGTTAACGCGTGGTCTTAGTCGTGGAACACTTCGAGCGGTTAGGTGTACGTTATTAGTAAAGCTGTAAAGAGAACGGTTAAGAAGGAGATAGCTAAATAGGCTTTAATAATTCCTTGTTGGGCGCTGTTGACGGTTTTGATTATGGGAATTTGGCTTGCTGCAATCCCTTTGGGTCCTGCTTTTTCAAATCATGTTTGGTCTACTACTTGGGTTGCCATTGTTTGTCCTAGAGCTAAGTTTAGTTTAGGTATTAAGCGGTGAATAACGGTTGGGAAATATCCTAGTATATTGGAGAAGTTATGGGTCATAATGGTGGGAGTAATTTTGAATTGTTTGTTTGTCAGGTTTGCAAGTTCTATTGCTGTAAGAAGTCCTAGAATGGTAACTAATAGGGCAGCAAGTTTCAGTATTGGGGGTATGGTTATGACAGGAGTTTTTGTTGGTAGGAAGTTTGCGGTAATAATTAGTCCTGCTACAATGCTTCCTCAGGCTAATCGTTTGATTGGGTTGATTACTGCATTGTTATTCTCGTTAATGGGTGATAGTGGAAGGAACCGGGGGTGTCCTATAGAGGCAAAGAAAATTACTCGGAAGCTGTAGACAGCTGTAAATGCAGTGGCGATTAAAGTAAGGGTAAGGGCTCAGGCGTTTAGGTAGGATGTGTTAAGGGCTTCAATGATAGCATCTTTAGAAAAGAATCCTGCTAAAAAGGGGGTGCCTGTTAAGGCTAGGCTTCCAATTGTTATGCAGGAGGAAGTAAAAGGGAGCATATTATGGAGGCCTCCTATTTTGCGAATGTCTTGTTCGTCGTTTAGACTATGAATTACTGATCCGGAGCATAAAAATAGTATGGCTTTAAAGAATGCGTGGGTGCAGATGTGTAGGAATGCAAGTTGAGGTTGATTTAATCCAATTGTTACTATTATCAGGCCTAGTTGGCTAGATGTTGAAAATGCAACGATTTTTTTAATATCGTTTTGTGTAAGTGCGCATGTAGCAGTAAATAGTGTAGTAAGAGCTCCTAAGCATAGGCAGATGGTAAGGGCGGTTTGATTATTTTCTATTAAGGGGTGTAGTCGAATTAATAGAAAAATACCTGCTACGACTATTGTGCTAGAGTGTAGTAGGGCAGATACTGGTGTTGGGCCCTCTATTGCTGAGGGTAGTCATGGGTGGAGGCCTAGTTGGGCTGATTTTCCTGTTGCCGCTAGGATGAGTCCTATTAGTGGAATCGTTAGATCTATTTCTTTAGACACGGCAAACAGTTGTTGAATTTCTCATGAGTTGGTATTTATTGCTAGTCAGGCTATACTTAAAATTAGTCCGATGTCTCCTACTCGGTTATAGACCACGGCTTGTAGTGCTGCGGTATTAGCATCGGCTCGGCCATATCATCAGCCGATTAATAGGAAGGATATAATTCCGACTCCTTCCCAACCAATAAATAGTTGAAATATGTTGTTGGCAGTAACTAAAATAATTATGGCAATTAAGAATAAGAGCAGGTATTTAAAAAATCGGTTGATGTTTGGGTCTGCATGTATGTATCATGTGGCGAATTCTAGGATAGATCAGGTGACGTAGAGGGCGATTGGTGTAAAGATGACAGAATATTGATCAAATTTAAAGCTTGTATTAATGTCAAAGGTTATTGTGTTTATTCATTGTCAGTTTGTTGTAATTGTTTCTATTCCTTGGTCTAGGAAAATAAAGAGGGGGAGTAGGCTTACAAAGAATGATATTTGGACGGCGGTTTTTACATGTGTAGCGGCTCAGTCTTTTTTTACTGGAGTGGGGCTCAGTGTGGTTAAAATTGGAAATAGTAGGAGAGCAAAAATAATAATTAGGCTAGAATTAAAGATTAGCGTTGTTGAATGCATAGTCTTTACTTGGAGTTGCACCAAGAGTTTTTGGTTCCTAAGACCAATGGATGAACTATTATCCTTCAAAGACGTGAGGGAGCCAAGGATTTTAACCTTGGTATTAAGGAATTAGCAGTTCTTAATGCTTCATGCCTCTCTCGGTAAATAAAGAGGTTTTAACTCCTATTTTTAGAATCACAATCTAACGTTTTGTTTAAACTATACTAACATAAACATCAGCCTCATATTAGTTCTGGTTTTAGGACTAAGAGTAGTACTGGGATAAGGTGCATTGCAATAAGGAGATGTTCTCGAGTGTGGGAGGGTTCCAAGGCAATAATATGGTTGGGGACAGGTCCTCGTTGTGTTATAAGAAATATGTACAGTGAGTAGCTGGCTGTGATTAGTGTTCCTAGGCCGGTTAAAATAATTGTTAGTCATGATCAGTTGAACATGGATGTAATAATTATTAACTCTCCTATAAGATTAGGTAGGGGAGGGAGTGCTAGGTTGGCGAGGTTTGCTAGGAATCATCAGGCGGCTATCAGGGGTAAAATTATTTGTAATCCTCGTGCAAGTAGGAGCGTTCGACTGTGGATTCGTTCATAGTTGGTGTTTGCTAGGCAGAATAGGGCGGATGAGACTAGGCCGTGGGCAATTATTAGGATGATTGCTCCTGTGAATCCTCAGGGGGTTTGGATAAGAATACCCCCTGCTACTAGTCCTATGTGGCTGACAGATGAGTAGGCAATTATGGATTTAAGGTCTGTTTGTCGGAGGCAAATGGACCCTGTCATAATAATTCCTCAGAGTGCAAGGATAATAAATGGGTAGGCTATTTCTTTCGTTAATGGATTAAGTATAACTATTATTCGCATTATTCCATACCCTCCAAGTTTTAGTAGGACGGCTGCTAGTACTATTGAGCCGGCTACTGGGGCTTCTACGTGGGCTTTTGGCAATCATAGATGAACCCCGTAGAGTGGCATTTTTACGAGGAATGCTACTAGGCAACCGGCTCATCAGATTTTGTCTCCTCAGGTGTCTATGGGTGTGGGTTGGGTATATTGAATAGTTAACATTGATAATGTTCCTAGGTCTTTTTGTATAATAAGAAGGGCTACTAATAGGGGTAGGGACCCTGCTAGTGTATAAAATAAAAAATAGATGCCTGCGTTGAGTCGTTCTGTTTGGTTTCCTCATCGGGTAATAATAATTAGGGTTGGAATGAGGGTGGCTTCAAATATAACATAAAATATAATAATTTCGGTAGCTCCAAACGCCATAATTAGAAAAACTTGCAGTGAAATTAGGAGCGTGATATAGGTTCGTTGTCGGTTTTCTGGTTCTGGGGAGATGTGGTTTTGGCTAGCTAAAATTATTAAGGGAAGTAGTCAGCAGGTTAGTACAAGGAGAGGGGTGGAGAGAGGATCTGTTGCTAGGTATAGGTTAGAGGAAGCTCAGCCTGTTTCTGAGTCCCATTTTAATCAGTTTAGGCTTATAAGGGCAATTACAAGGCTTTGGGCTGTGGCTGTTGCTCATAGTCATTTTTTGCTAACTAGTCAGGTGGTGGGGTATAATATAATTGTGGGGATTAGAATTTTTAGCATCGTAGAAGGTTTAGGGCTCGTAAGTGATCTGTTCCATGTGTTCGAGAGGTGGCTACTAGGAGGGCTAGGCCTGCGCTGGCTTCACAGGCTGAAAATGCTAGTAGGAGGATGGGGGCTGCGGAGAAGGTTATTGAGTCAAGTTTTAGTGCTCATAGGGCTAATGCAACGTACAAGGACAATATTATGCCTTCTAAACATAGAAGGGCGGATAGTAGATGCATTCGGTTGAAGGCTAGTCCCATGAACCCTAAAATAAATGCTGAGGTAAAGCTGAAGTGTACAGGGGTCATAAGATGGTTATGGACTTGAACCATAATCTACTAAGCCGAAATCAGTAATCTTTCTTTGGACTAACCATCTATTCAGCTCATTCTAGGCCCCCTTGAAGTCATTCATAGATTAGGCCGAGAGTTAGTAAAATTAGGATTGAGGAGGCTCAGAAGAATGTTTGTATCGGGATAAGAAGTTGGTTTCCTCATGGGAGTGGAAGGAGCAAGGCAATTTCAAGGTCAAATAGAAGAAATAGAATGGCGACCAGAAAAAATCGTAGGGAAAAAGGAAGTCGGGCAGACCCTAGGGGATCAAATCCGCATTCGTATGGTGATAGTTTTTCTGCGTCTGGATTTATTTGGGGGAGTCAGAATGATACGATTGCAAGTACACAAGATAGGAGGGTGGTGATAGTCAGAATTGTTGTAATTAGGTTCATTATCTTTCCTTGGGGTTTAACCAAGGCTAAATGATTGGAAGTCACTTGTACTAACATTAATACTAGAAAGATTATGAGCCTCATCAGTAGATAGAGACGTATAGGAATAATCATACGACATCAACAAAATGTCAGTATCATGCGGCAGCTTCAAATCCAAAATGGTGTTCTGATGTAAAGTGATATTTTACTTGTCGTAGAAAGCAGACTGCTAAGAAAGTGGAGCCAATAATAACGTGTAGTCCGTGGAAGCCTGTAGCGACAAAAAAGGTTGCACCATATACGCCATCAGCAATAGTAAAGGGGGCTTCGTAGTATTCTATTCCTTGTAGAAGGGTAAAGTAAAACCCTAATACAATGGTGAGGAAAAGGGATTGGATAGCTTGTTTGCGTTCTCCTTCTATTAGGCTATGGTGGGCTCAGGTTACTGTTACTCCTGAGGCTAATAGTACGGCTGTGTTAAGTAGGGGTACTTCAAATGGGTCTAGTACAATGATTCCGGTGGGAGGTCAGCATCCTCCTAATTCTGGGGTGGGTGCAAGACTTGAGTGATAAAATGCTCAGAAGAATCCTAGGAAGAAGAATACTTCTGATGTAATAAATAAAATTATTCCATAACGTAGGCCTTTTTGTACGGGAGGAGTGTGGTGGCCTAGGAAAGTGCCTTCTCGTACAATGTCTCGTCATCATTGATACATAGTAAGTAATATTAATACTACTCCTAGTGATGCTAGTGTGGTCGACTGAAAGTGGAATCATATAGCAGTTCCTGATGTTACTAATAAAGCGGCGATTGCGCCTGTTAGTGGTCAGGGGCTAGGGTCTACTATGTGGTATGCGTGTGCTTGGTGTGCCATTATACGTTTTCTTGAAGGTAGAGGCTTAATAAGAGCACAAATACGTAGGCTTGGATTATAGCAACTGCTACTTCTAGTAGTGTGAGTAGGAATAGTACTGCTGTTGTTAAGATAGCAACGGTAGGTATTATTGGGGTAAGAACAAATGCGGCTGTGGCAATGAGTTGAATGAGTAGATGTCCTGCAGTTAAGTTAGCGGTGAGTCGTACTCCAAGTGCTAGTGGACGAATGAATAGGCTAATTGTTTCGATAATAATAAGTACAGGAATTAGTGGGATTGGTGTTCCTTCTGGTAGTAGATGTCCAAGGGCAGCAGTGGGTTGATTTCGCATACCAATAATTACTGTGGCCAGTCATAGTGGAACAGCAAATCCTATATTTAGGGACAGTTGAGTTGTTGGGGTAAATGTATATGGTAGGAGACCTAGAAGATTCAGTGTAATTAGGAATACCATAAGGGATGTAAAAAGAAGCGCTCATTTATGGCCTCCTACATTTAATGGTAATAAGAGTTGTTGAGTAAATCGATTGATGAATCATCCTTGGAGTGTTAAGAGGCGGTTATTTAGTCATCGGGTTGAGGGGGTAGGAAATAATACTCAGGGCAGACTAAGTGCTAGAACAATTAAGGGAATTCCTAGGTGTGTGGGGCTTATGAATTGGTCAAAGAAGTTTAGTATCATGGTCAGTTTCAGGGTTCAGGTTTAGGTTTTTCAGCACTTTGTACACTTGGTTCATTTGTGTATAAGTGTCCTATAACTTTTGTAGGAATAATAATTAAGAATATTAGTCAAGAAAATAATAGGATGGCGAGTCAGGGGGCGGGATTTAATTGAGGCATGTCACTATGGGTGGTTGGGAGTCACCATTCTTTAGCTTAAAAGGCTAACGCTATTCCCTGTTCAGCTTCTTAGTGAGGCATCTTCTATCATTAATGAAGATCAGTTCTCAAAGTGTTGTAGTGGTACTGCTTCAACAACGATTGGTATAAAGCTGTGGTTTGCGCCGCAGATTTCAGAGCATTGGCCATAATAAACTCCTGGGCGAGAGGCAATAAATGCTGTTTGATTTAATCGTCCGGGTACGGCGTCTATTTTTACTCCTAGGGCGGGTACTGCTCATGAGTGTAAAACGTCTTCAGCTGAAACAAGCACTCGTACGGGAGCTTCTATTGGCACTACTATTCGGTGATCTGTTTCTAATAGTCGGAATTGTCCTGGATTTAAGTCTTGTGTAGGGACCATATATGAGTCAAATCCTAAGTCTTCATAATCGGTATATTCGTAGCTTCAATACCACTGGTGTCCCATGGCTTTGATTGTTAAGTGTGGGTCGTTAATTTCGTCCATTAGATAAAGAATGCGTAAGGATGGGAGTGCAATAAGGATTAAGATTACTGCTGGTAAAATTGTTCAAACAATTTCAATTTCTTGGGAGTCTAGAATATACTTGTTCGTGAGTTTAGTGGTGACTATTGCTACGATAATGTACAGTACTAAGGTACTAATTAAGAGCACAATTATCAGTGCGTGGTCGTGGAAATGGAGTAGTTCTTCTATTACAGGTGAAGCTGCATCTTGAAATCCTAGTTGTGACGGGTGTGCCATTTTGTAAGGTACGCGGGATTTTAACCCACAATTTTGCCTTGACAAGGCAGTGTAATTCCATTTTTACTAGTATCTTAATATAAGAAAGTGGCAGAGCGGTTATGCGGTCGGCTTGAAACCGACATATGGGGGTTCAACTCCTTCCTTTCTCGAAAGCTGATTGAACTTGAACAAAAGCTGGTTCCTCAAATGTGTGGTACGGGGGAGGACAACCATGGAGTCACTCTACATTTATAGCTGTTAGTTCTACGGATAGAACTTCTCGTTTAGCAGCGAATGCTTCTCATAAAATGAACAAAAACATGATTACTGCTATTAGGGAGATTAAAGATCCGATGGAAGAAACTGTGTTTCATAGGGTATATGCGTCTGGGTAATCTGAGTATCGTCGTGGTATCCCTGCTAGTCCTAGGAAGTGTTGGGGGAAGAAGGTTAGGTTTACTCCTAAAAACATTACTCCGAAGTGGATTTTGGTTCAAGTACTATGAAGGGTATAGCCTGTAAATAGCGGGAATCAGTGTACGAAGGCACCCATGATAGCAAATACAGCGCCTATAGAGAGGACGTAGTGGAAGTGTGCTACGACATAGTATGTATCATGTAGAACAATATCTAGGGAGGAGTTCGCTAATACAATTCCTGTTAAGCCTCCAACAGTAAATAAGAAGATGAAGCCTAGGGCTCATAGGAGGGGTGTTTCCCATTTAATAGAGCCCCCGTGCAGTGTAGCTAGTCAGCTAAAGACTTTGACTCCAGTGGGGATGGCGATAATTATTGTGGCGGATGTAAAATAGGCTCGTGTGTCTACGTCTATGCCTACTGTAAACATGTGGTGAGCTCAGACAATGAACCCAAGAAGGCCAATGGCCATCATGGCTCAAACTATTCCTATATAGCCGAATGGTTCTTTTTTACCGGCATAGTACGCAACGATGTGTGAAACTATCCCAAATCCGGGGAGAATAAGAATATATACTTCCGGGTGACCAAAGAATCAGAATAGGTGTTGGTAAAGGATTGGGTCTCCTCCTCCTGCTGGATCAAAGAAAGTTGTGTTTAGATTTCGGTCTGTAAGTAGTATAGTGATTCCTGCGGCTAAGACTGGCAGAGATAATAGTAGCAGTACTGCAGTAACAAGCACTGATCACACGAAAAGTGGGGTTTGGTATTGTGAGATGGCTGGGGGTTTTATGTTAATAATTGTGGTAATAAAGTTAATGGCTCCGAGAATTGATGAAACGCCTGCTAGGTGGAGTGAGAAGATAGTTAGGTCTACGGATGCTCCGGCATGGGCTAGATTAGCAGCAAGCGGGGGGTAGACTGTTCATCCTGTCCCTGCTCCTGCTTCAACTCCAGAAGAGGATAATAGAAGGAGGAGTGATGGGGGCAGAAGTCAAAAGCTTATGTTATTTATTCGTGGGAATGCTATATCGGGGGCTCCAATTATTAAGGGAACTAGTCAGTTTCCAAAGCCTCCAATTATAACGGGTATTACCATGAAGAAAATCATTACGAAGGCGTGTGCTGTAACGATAACATTATAAATTTGGTCATCTCCTAGAAGGGCTCCGGGTTGACTTAGCTCTGCTCGAATAAGAAGGCTTAGAGCTGTCCCCACCATCCCTGCTCAGGCACCGAATACAAAATAAAGGGTGCCAATGTCTTTGTGATTAGTAGAAAAGAATCAGCGAGTGATTGCCACAGGTAAGATGGCTGAGTGTTTAAGCGGTGGGCTGTAGTCCCACAAATAGAGGTTAAATTCCTCTTCTTTCCAAGCTCTGTGGTGAAGACACGTTAGATTGCAAATCTAAAGACGTAGGCTTACAGCCTGCCGGGGCTTTCTCCCGCCTTGGTCCCCTTTCGGCGGGAGAAAGGTTAGATGAATGCTCGCTGGCTAGAGCGCTTAGCTGTTAACTAAGAGTTTGAAGGATCGAGGCCTTCTCATCTATTAAGGCTTTAGCTTAATTAAAGTGTTTGAGTTGCATTCATGAAATATGGGTTAAAATCCCGTAAGCCTTATCAAAAACTAGGAGATTCTCACTCCTGCTTAAAGCTTTGAAGGCTTTTGGTCTTAATACTATCCTAAGTTTTTATAATATTGTTGTCATTGCTGGGGTCAAGGGTAATAATATAAGTGTGCCAGTGGTAGTAATTGCCAGGGGGAGGTATTTTCGTATTTTATATAATCGTCAGGTTGTGTAGTTGTTGTTTGTCCCTGGTGAAATGGTTAATGTTATTGCGTAACATATTCGTGTATAAAAGAATAGGGATAGTAGAGCGGTTATTGCTATCAGGGTAGCGATTAGGGGTAGTTCTTGTTTTGTTAGTTCTTGAAGAATTAGTCATTTTGGTATAAATCCTGTTAGTGGGGGTAGGCCGGCTAAGGATAGGATGGATAACATAAGTAGGGCTGTGAGGGTGGGGGCTTTTGGTCAGGATAGGGCCAGGGTATTAATTTTTGTGGCTGAGACTTCTTTTAATGCTAGGAATACGGTTGAAGTTATTAATACATAAATTATTAGATTTAATAATATTAGGCCGGGCATAAATTTGAGTACAATAATTATTCATCCTATATGGGTAATTGATGAATATGCTAGAAGTTTACGTAGTTGTGTTTGGTCAATGCCCCCTCATCCTCCAACTAGTGCCGAGGTAACTCCTAAGGCGAGGAGTAGGGTAGGATTTACTGTGGGGGCAATTTGGTATACTAGGGCTATTGGGGCAAGTTTTTGTCAGGTTGAAATGATGAGGCCTGTGGTGAGGGTTACTCCTTGCAGTACTTCTGGTATTCATAAGTGTAGGGGGGCTATACCTAGTTTTAGTGCTAATGCTAGTATTACTGTATTAGTAGCGAGGGGGTGAGTTAATTGTTTAATATCCCACTCTCCTGTAATTCAAGCATTGGTGGCGGAGGCAAATAGGATTAGGGCGGCGGCTACTGCTTGGATAATAAAGTATTTAGTGGTCGCTTCTGTGGCACGGGGGTGGTAAGATTTGGCTATTAGGGGAATAATAGCTAGGGTATTGATTTCTAGGCCTATTCAGGCTAAAAATCAATGAGAGCTGGCGAAGGTTAGTATTGTTCCTAGGCCTATGCTGAAGATTAGGATACTGAGTACATATAGTGCAATTAGTAAAGGAAGGATTTTAACCAACATTCTTGGGGTATGGGCCCGAGAGCTTCATTAGCTGACTTTACTAGGAAGTGGTGTAGTGGAAGCACCAAGAGTTTTGATCTCTTGAGGATGGGTTCAAATCCCTTCTTTCTAGGAAATAAAGGGATTTTAACCCTTATTATCCACTCTATCAAAGTGGCCCTTTGGCATTCAGGCACATTTCCTCATGTCCTAGGTTTGGGGAGGGAGTCCTGCTAGGGCAATTGGAAGGGCTATATGTCAAATAACTAGGGCGAGGGTTATTGGTAGGAAGCTTTTTCACACTAGATGTATAAGTTGATCATATCGGAACCGTGGATAAGAGGCTCGTACTCACAAGAATACAACAGAGAGTAGGGCGGCTTTAGTTATGAGATTAAATGCTGTTAATTCTGGGTACAGGGGGATGTGGAATGCACCTAGGAATAAAATTGTGGAGAGGGTATTTATTAGTAAAATATTAGAATATTCAGCTAAGAAGAACAGGGCAAATGGTCCTCCGGCATATTCTACGTTAAATCCTGAGACAAGTTCTGATTCTCCTTCTGTTAGGTCAAATGGGGCCCGATTTGTTTCTGCTAATGTGGAAACGTATCATATGGCTGCTAGAGGTCATGCTGGGGCTACAAGTCATGTTGTTTCTTGGGCTACATTAAATGTGTGGAGTGTAAATCCCCCCGTAATAATAATGGCGGATAGTAGAATGAGTCCTAGGCTTACTTCGTAGGAGATAGTTTGTGCTACAGCTCGTAGAGCACCAATTAGGGCATATTTTGAGTTTGAAGCCCACCCTGAACCTAAAATTGAGTATACTGCTAGGCTTGATAATGCTAAAACAAAAAGAATTCCTAGGTTGAGGTCTACGACAGGATAAGGGATTGGTATTGGAGCTCATAGAGTGAGGGCTAGGGTAAGGGCTAATATTGGGGTTGCAAGAAATAGGATGGGGGATGATGTGGATGGTCGTACTGGTTCTTTAATAAATAGTTTTACTCCATCTGCGATTGGTTGAAGTAGTCCATAAGGTCCTACCACATTTGGTCCTTTACGGAGTTGTATATATCCTAATACTTTTCGTTCTAGTAAAGTTAGGAATGCTACGGCTAATAATACGGGGACAATATAGGCTAGGGGATTAATAATATGTGTAATTAGGGTGGTTATAACTAAGGAGAGGATTTGAACCTCTGGCGAAAGGGCTTAGGCCTTTTGCAATTACCAGGCTCTGCCACCTTAATGTTTCGTTATTTCCGGTTGTTTGTTGGATCCTGTTTCCTGTTTAATTTGTTTTCAGCAGGTGAGGATGAGGCTTGCTTTCAGTAGAGGCCTCACTTCTCCGGCCCTTTCGTACTAGGAGAAGTTACATCATAGATAGAAACCGACCTGGATTTCTCCGGTCTGAACTCAGATCACGTAGGACTTTAATCGTTGAACAAACGAACCCTTAATAGCGGCTGCACCATTAGGATGTCCTGATCCAACATCGAGGTCGTAAACCCCTTCGTCGATATGGACTCTGGGAAGGGATTGCGCTGTTATCCCTAGGGTAACTTGGTTCGTTGATCGGACTTAGTCCGGGTCATTGTTGGTCAAAATTTTTGTTACTTAGATTTGTATTTCTTAGTTTTAGGGGAATGTTTTCCCCCATTCCATGCGGAGGCTTGTTTTTCCTCCGAGGTCGCCCCAACCGAAGACATTCCAGCCAGATAACACAGGGTTAAGTTACCTTTTATTCCAATTGGTTTGTGGGTTGTTTTACATGTTTGGCTTTTTGTCTTAAGCTCCATAGGGTCTTCTCGTCTTATGTTCTTATGTCCGCTTCTGCACGGGCAGATCAATTTCATTGACTGGGGGGAGGAGACAGCTGAGCCCTCGTGATGCCGTTCATACGGGTCTTCATTTAAAAGACAAGTGATTACGCTACCTTAGCACGGTCAGAATACCGCGGCCGTTTAACTTTTATGTCACTGGGCAGGCGGGACCTCTAATACTTCTTTTTTAGCAAGAGGCGATGTTTTTGGTAAACAGGCGAGGCTCGGATTTGCCGAGTTCCTTCTCCCCCCTTTTGTCTTTCCTTTAGGCATTCCTGTGTTGGGTTAACGATTTAGTTTCATGGGGTTTTCCTGATTTATAGTTATTAAAAATGATGCCCTCTTGTTTTAGGGTTCGTTAGTTGTCAGTGGGTGGTCCAATCTGACTTACAGGTATGCGGGGAGAAGGTCATTTCTTCTTATTACTCATTTTAGCATAATCTCTTCTATGTAGGCATAGAATGGCTTAGTATAATTAGGGGAATATGATTTGTTATCGGAATTATAGGTTTTTTATCTGCCTGAGCTTTAACGCTTTCTATTAACAGTTGGCTGCTTTTAGGCCCACTGAAGCAGTTTACCTTAAAATATTATGATCTTTATCCTCCTGGAAAGGTTGTGTTCTTTTTCAAAGGAGCTGTACCTCCTTTGACTAACTCCTACGGGTAACTCTTATTTCTTGTTAGATAATATTTGATTTAAGAACGGGTAGGGCTGAACTAAAATTCATTTCCTAAGCAACCAGCTATAACTAGGCTCGATAGGTTTATCACCTCTACTCGGGGGTCTTCCCACTCTTTTGCCACAGAGACGGGTTGGCCCTAATATAGGCTGCCCCGGAGTAGCTCGTCTAGTTTCGGGGTTTCAAACTAAAGTTCTCTTTGCTTGATTGTACTTACTAAATCATGATGCAAAAGGTACGAGGATTAGTCTCTGCTTTTTTGTGCTTTAACGGGTTATTTCATTTCTCTTTCAGCTTTCCCTTGCGGTACTTTTTCTATTGCTTAAATTTTTCCTTTTCTATCGCCTATACTGGGGAGGTTAAATGTTTTGTTTTAGATCTTTATGGGTAGGTATTTATGGGTTTTAGTTAACTTTAGTGTATTGGCTAGCTATTCGGCTTGGAACGACCTGATTTTCACGGGCGTCTTCTCGGTGTAAGGGAGGTGCTTTAATTTTTAGCTACGTTCCAGTTGTTCCAAGTGCACCTTCCGGTACACTTACCATGTTACGACTTGTCTCCTCTAGATAGTCTGCAGTTTTATTAGATATTTTTGTTGCTTGACTGGTGAAGAGAGTGACGGGCGGTGTGTACGCGCCTCAGAGCCGATTTCAAGAGAACACTCTGTTTTCTCTTTACTGCTAAATCCACCTTCTGTATACTATATTTCATAGCATTTTTCGTAATATTCTGGAGGTCAGAAAATGTAGCCCATTTCTTCCCACCCCATTCGCTACACCTCGACCTGACGTTCTGGGATGTTCCCATTAGGCTCACTATTTATCTTTCACAAGGTGAGCTGGCGACGGCGGTATATAGGCGGGGTTGACAAGGGGTGGTGAGGTTTAACGAGGATTATCAGTTGTAGAACAGGCTCCTCTAGATGGGTTTGAGGCACCGCCAAGTCCTTTGGGTTTTAAGCTAGTGCTTGTAGTCCCCTGGCGGGTAATATATGTACTTTATTACCAAAGTTTGAGGCTAAGCATAGTGGGGTATCTAATCCCAGTTTGTTTCTTAGCTGTCGTGAGTTCAAGGGGTGTTAATTAAAGCTACTTTCGTTTTGGGGCTTCATACCCCTAGAAGCGTATGACGGCCTAAGGGGGGTTCGGCTTTAGTTTTATTACTCCTTTAATCACTCTTTACGCCGTTGAGTGTCAATTTGAGCCTCTCGTATAACCGCGGTGGCTGGCACGAGTTTTACCGGCTCTCTTGGCTTTAACTAAGTCCAGCTTTCGCTTATAGCTTAATGTCTATCACTGCTGGGTTCCCTTGGGGGTGTGGCTAAGCAAGGCGTCTTGGGCTGCTTTGTGGCGTGCCTGATACCGGCTCCTTGTCCTCGGAGGAAGAGCAAGGGCATTCTCACCGGGGTGCGGAGACTTGCATGTGTAAGTTTAGTCAAAACTGACGCTAAAGTCAGGACCAGGCCTTTGTGTCTTCGGAGCTTATGAGGGCTCATTTTGGCATCTTCAGTGCCATGCTTTAATTTAAGCTACGAGGGC